AATAAGATGCCTGAAAAAAGGATTATTTTGATAGAATAAATTATGCAATTATTGTTCTTATTATAAATATAAGAATTAAACTTTTCTTTAAATATCAAAAATTTATGTGCATCATACACTAATTTATAAAAAGATAAGCTAATTAAGCTATTAGGTTCATACCCTAAACATAGAAGTAAACCCTTCTTCTTTTTAATTATTATAAATTCAACAAAATTGTTGTTCAATACAACTATAATTATTGGGGTTATAGTTTGTATTTGTTCTAATAATTGAATAATAATATGGTCGGGGCTGGAAATTAGATTAATTTCATTTTTACCTTTAATAATTAGATCAAATTCATTGAGATCTGAATCTATAATAAAATATTTTATTATTCAAAGAATAAGTTCATCAATTTTAATATTTGGATTGTTGTTATTAATAATAATAATAAATATAAGTATATTTATTATAATTGTTGCATTATTATTAAAAGTTGGTATAGCTCCGTTCCATAACTGAGTTTTAAGTGTAGTTGAAGGAATTACTTATGAATCTATTTTTATTTTATTAACGTTAATAAAAATTTCACCTCTTATGATTATATCATACATTAACTTGACTATATGAATTCCTATTATACTATCTTTAGTTTTAGGTTCAATTTTAGGTATTAATCAAAATTCTTTTCGAAAAATTTTAGCTTATTCATCAATTTATAATCTAGGTTTTATTTGTTCATGTATTAATGAAATATCTTTATGATTAGTATACATACTAATTTATATATTTATATTAATATGTATTATATTAATAATGACAAAATTAAATATTTGCTATTTAAATCAAATTATAATTAATGAATTTAGTTTAAAAATTAAAATTTCATTTTGATTAATAATAATATCTTTTGGTGGGGTTCCACCAATATTAGGATTTATAAGAAAATTAATATTATTTGAGTTTATTATTGTTAATAATCAAATATTTATCTTGATAATTATACTAGTCTCATCCTTAATTGTTATGTTTTATTATATTCGATGTGCTTATATATCAATTATATTTAGTTCAATTTTAATAAAGTGAAATTTATTATCATTAAGATATTCAATGATTATTCTTACCTTAATTAATATTTTAATATTATCATTAATAATTTTTATTAAATCTTTATTCTAAGATTTTAAGTTATTGAAACTATTAACCTTCAAAGTTAAATATACTAATTTTAAGTAAATCTTAGATAAAGATCAATATTAAATTTGCAATTTAATGTTTTTATTAAACTATAAGATTATATTAAGAGAATAGTTAATTCTTAAATAAATTTACAATTTATTACTTTAGTCAGACATCTTAATCAAAATGAATAAATGATTATTTTCAACTAATCATAAAGATATTGGAACAATATATTTCATTTTTGGTATTTGATCGGGGATAATTGGAATAATACTTAGAATTATTATTCGAATTGAGTTAGCTCAACCTGGCCCTTTTATTAATAATGACCAACTTTATAATGTAATTGTAACATCTCATGCTTTTATTATAATTTTTTTTATAGTTATACCCATTATAATTGGTGGTTTTGGTAACTGACTTCTCCCCCTTATAATTGGTGCTCCAGACATAGCATTTCCTCGAATAAATAATATAAGATTTTGACTTTTACCACCATCACTTATTCTTCTTTTAGTTAGAAGAACTGTAGAGATAGGTGCTGGGACAGGTTGAACAGTATATCCCCCTTTATCATCTAATATTGCTCATTCTGGGGCTAGAGTTGATTTAACAATTTTCTCTTTACATTTAGCTGGTATTTCCTCTATTCTTGGAGCTGTAAATTTTATTACAACTGTATTAAATATACGTAGAACAGGTATAAATTTAGATTGTACTCCTTTGTTTGTTTGGTCTGTTGTAATTACTGCATTACTTCTACTTCTTTCATTACCAGTTCTAGCTGGTGCTATTACAATATTATTAACCGATCGTAATATTAATACTAGATTTTTTGACCCGTCAGGGGGTGGGGATCCTATTTTATATCAACATTTGTTTTGATTCTTTGGACACCCTGAAGTTTATATTCTTATTTTACCTGGTTTTGGTTTAATTTCTCATATTATTACTCAAGAAAGTGGAAAAAATGAATCATTCGGGTACATTGGTATAGTATATGCTATGCTTTCAATTGGTTTATTAGGATTTGTTGTTTGGGCACATCATATGTTTACTGTTGGTATAGATGTAGATACTCGTGCTTATTTTACATCAGCAACAATAATTATTGCAGTACCAACAGGTATTAAAGTATTTAGATGAATAGCAACAATACATGGGGTATCTACTAAAATTAGAATTTCAATAATATGATCTTCTGGGTTTGTCTTTCTTTTTAGAATAGGTGGATTGACTGGGATTATTTTATCAAATTCATCAATTGATGTAATTTTACATGATACTTATTATGTTGTTGCTCATTTTCATTATGTATTATCTATAGGAGCAGTTTTTGCTATTATAGCTGGGTTTATTCAATGGTATCCATTATTTACTGGTTTAACAATAAACCCAAAATGATTAAAAATACAATTTTTAACAATATTTTTAGGAGTTAATTTAACATTTTTTCCCCAACATTTTTTAGGGCTTAGAGGCTTACCTCGACGATACTCTGACTATTCCGATTTTTATACTTTATGAAATACTATTTCTTCAATTGGAAGAATTATTTCATTAATTAGTGTATTAATTATAGTTTTTATTATTTGGGAAAGAATAATTTCTAAACGTATTGCTTTATTTTCTAATAATAATTTATCATCTATAGAATGGTTGCAGAAGTTTCCACCAGAAGAACATTCTTATTATGAATTACCATTAATAATTAAGTAATTCTAGTATGGCAGATTAGTGCGTTGAATTTAAGATTCACTTATAAATATTAATATTTTATTAGAAATTTCATCATGAATAACTTTATCATTTCAAGATGCTGTATCACCAATTATAGAACAATTAATTATATTTCATGATCATACTATAATAATTATTATAATAATTACTGTGATTGTAAGATACATAATAATAACACTTTTTATTAATAAATTTATTAACCGGCTATTATTAGAAGGTCAAATAATTGAGTTAATTTGAACTATCATACCAGCATTTCTATTAATTTTTATTGCACTACCATCACTTCGAATTTTATATTTACTAGAGGAGATTAATAACCCATTAATTACAATTAAAGCTGTTGGTCATCAGTGATTCTGATCCTATGAATATTCAGATTTCAAAAAAATTGAATTTGATTCATACATAAAACCAACTAATGAATTAGAATTAAATGAATTTCGATTACTCGATACAGATAATCGTATTACATTACCATATAATATTAATACACGAATTCTAGTAACATCTACTGATGTTATTCATTCATGAACAATTCCTTCACTAGGAATTAAAATTGATGCATCACCTGGACGAATTAATCAAGGGGGTATTATGATAAATCGTCCTGGATTGTACTTTGGTCAATGTTCTGAAATTTGTGGTGCAAATCATAGATTTATACCAATTGTTATAGAAAGAATTAATTTAAAATCATTTATTTCATGATTAAATAAATATTCATTAAGACACTTAAAAGCAAGTATTGGTCTCTTAAACCAAATAATGATAATTTAGCAAATATCCTTAATGAAGAATTTAGTTTATTAAAAACATTAATTTGTCAAATTAAAAAAATTAATTATAATAATTCTTTTTGCCACAAATAGCCCCAATATGATGAACATTTTTAATAATTATATTTGTATCTACATTTATATTAATAATATCTATATTATATTTTAATATTATAAGAAAATCAATACCAATAATAAATAAAAAAATTAATCAGATAAATTGAAAGTGATAAGAAATTTATTCTCCGTTTTTGACCCATGTACAGGAATTATATCAATAAACTGAATTAGAACTATAATTTTCTTGTTTTTAACCCCAAAAAATTTTTGGTTCCTAAAAAATAATAATACAATTATTTTTAATATTTTATTAATAAAGCTTCACTTTGAATTAATTTCACTAATAAAATATAGGGGTATAAGATTAATTATATTAAGTATATTTGTTATAATCTTATTTAATAATATTATGGGATTGTTACCTTATATTTTTACTGCATCATCACATTTGGTTTTTTCAATTTCATTAGCTTTACCTATATGAATGGGATTTATGATTTATGGATGAATAAACAATACAAATCATATATTTATACATTTAGTCCCGATTGGGACTCCATCTATTTTAATACCATTTATGGTATTGATTGAAACAATTAGAAATTTAATTCGTCCTGGTTCATTAGCAGTTCGACTTACAGCAAATATAATTGCGGGGCATTTGCTAATATCATTATTAGGTAATAATATAAGAAATATGATATTAATAATTTCATGTATAATTTTATTTATTATTTTAATATTATTTGAAACTGCTGTAGCCTTAATTCAATCTTATGTATTTATGACACTAACAAATTTATATTCAAGAGAAGTTTAAATGAATAATCATCCATTTCACTTAGTTAATAATAGTCCTTGACCCATTACTGGGTCAATTGGGGTAATAACACTTACTTCGGGCATAATTATATGATTTCACAAAATTAATATAAACTTATTTATTTTAGGGTTTATTATTATTATTTTAACAATAATTCAATGATGACGTGATGTTGTCCGAGAATCAACTTTTCAAGGACTTCATACTAAAAAAGTTGTAGTAAGAATAAAACTAGGTATAATTTTGTTTATTATTTCAGAAGTATTATTTTTTTCATCTTTTTTTTGGGCTTTTTTTCATAGTAGTTTAGCTCCTACAATAGAAATTGGTTTAAATTGACCTCCAATGGGAATTAAAACATTTGATCCAATAAATATTCCTATATTAAATACAATAATTTTATTATCATCAGGTATTACAATAACCTGAGCTCATAATTCAATTGTAAATAAAAATTATACTCAAATAATTCAAAGAACAATATTAACTATTTATCTTGGAATTTATTTTTCAATTTTACAATTATATGAATATATTGAATCTCCATTTTGTATTTCAGATTCAATTTATGGGAGAACTTTTTTTATAAGAACCGGGTTTCATGGTATTCATGTAATAATTGGAACAATTTTTATTATTGTATCATTAATACGAATAATTAATTTACATTTTTCTAGAAATCATCATGTAGGATTTGAAGCATCAGCTTGATATTGACATTTTGTAGACGTTGTTTGACTTTTTTTATATATTACAGTATATTGATGAGGTAAATATTCTTTTATTATAAAAAGTATAACAAGCTTCCAACTTGAAGGTTTAAATATTTAAATTGAATAATTAATAAATTACTACTATTTATAATAATTATTATTTTATTAATTAGAATAATTTCTATATTAATTATAATTGTTAGAAAAAAATCTATCATTGATTTACAAAAATCAACTCCATTTGAGTGTGGATTTAATCCTATATCTTATAAACGATTACCATTTTCAATTCATTTCTTTTTAATTGCAGTAATTTTTCTAATCTTTGATATTGAAATTATTATTATTATTCCAATAATTTTTACATTAAAATCCTCAATACTAATATATTGATTAATTACATCAACTATATTTGTATTAATTTTAATTTTAGGTTTATTTCATGAATGATATAATGGTATGTTAAATTGAACAATTTAATGTTGGATTATATTTAATAATAATACTTGATTTGCAATCAAGAAGTGCTAAATTAGCTAATCTTAGTAAGAAGTAAAGATAATTACATTTAGTTTCGACCTAAAATAAAGGGAATAATAAACCCCTTGCTTTAATTGAAGCCAAAATTTGAGGTATCTTATTGTTAATAAGAAAATTGAATATTATTCCAGTTAAAAGAGATTGAAAAAAAATAGCTGCTAACTAATTTTTTAAGCGGTTAAACTCCGTTTGTCTCTTATATTTATATAGTTTATTAAAACACTTTATTTTCATTAAAGAAATAGTTAAATATTAACTTATAAATTATTTTAAGAAAATTATTCTCATTAATATCTTCAATATTATGCTCTAATATAAGCTATTAAAATAAATTATGTAAATAAATCATATTAGAAAAGAAATCAAAAAAATCCTTAAGTTATTTGAAGAATAATATTGAATAAAATTTGATATTTTTAATAAATAAAATGATAAACCATTGCCCCCATAATATTCACCTCAAGCAGAAACTTGATAAGAATTTATAATAGATGATTTATAAATTAATTTAAATATAAAAAAAGAATAGCCGAATATAAATCATATGTAACTATTAAATAAATAATAATTTAATCTAAAGAGATAATTAAAATTACAAAATTCTAGCCCTAACCATAACCCTAAAATTACAATAATTAGAGATATTATCTTAATTTTAAATGGTAAGATAATATAAATTATATCAAAATTTATAAATCATATTAATATACCCCCTGTAAAGATTGAAAAAAAAGTTAAAATAAAAATTCTAATTTTTATTAAATTAAAATTATCATTTATAAAATTATAGCTAATAAAATTATAATTACAAATTATAGAATAATAAAATAAGCGAGATCTATAGCATGCTGTTAAACCCAGAGAAAAATAGAATATTAAAAAAATAATAAAATTTAATCTATTAAAAGATATATTTTCAATTAAAAAATCCTTAGAATAAAATCCTGAAAGAAATGGAATGCCACAAAGTGTTAAACTAGAAATATTAAAACAAGATGTTGTAAATGGTATAAAAATACAAACAGAACCTATTATACGAATGTCTTGATTGTCATTTATATAAAAAATAAAGATACCAGAACAGAGAAATAATAAGGATTTAAATATAGCATGAGTTAATAAATGAAAAAATGATAAATCTACTATCCCAAAAAATAATGATCTTATTATAAGACCTAGTTGTCTTAAAGTAGATAGAGCAATAATTTTTTTTAAATCAAATTCGTAACTTGCACACAATGATGAAAAAATTATAGTTATTATTCTAATAAACAAAAAAAAATAATTTCTAAAATTAAATGAGTTAAAAAAACGAATTAATAAATAAACACCTGCAGTGACAAGTGTAGAAGAGTGAACTAATGATGATACAGGTGTAGGTGCTGCTATTGCAGCTGGTAATCAGCATGAAAATGGAATTTGAGCACTTTTAGTAAAACAAGAAATAATAACTATATAATAAATATAACTATTAAAAAAACCTTCATAATAAATAAAATGTCAACTACCGTATGATATAATTCAACAAATAGAAATAAGTAAACCAATATCACCTAAACGATTAGTTAAGCAAGTAATTAATCCCGCTAAATATCTTTTTATTGATCTGTAATAAATTACAAGACAATAAGAAACTAAACCTAACCCATCTCAACCTAATATAATTCTTACTAAGTTTGGTCTAATAATTATTAAGATTATTCTAATAATAAACAAAATAACTAAAAAAAGAAAACGATTAGATGAATATCTATATGTACCAATATAATTAATTCTGTATAAAATTACTATAGAAGAAATAAATAAAACAACTGAACTAAAAATTAATGAAATTCAATCTAATAAAATTACATAATAAATAGGAACTGAATTTAATAGAAAAATTTTTCATTCAAATAATATAGTATAATCTATATATATAAATATTAACCCAAAAGTAAAAGTAATTATTGATATAATTAATATAATTAAGAATCAATAAAAATAAAAATTAATTTTTATCAAAACTTAAGGACAGTAGTCATCTAAGAAATCACAATTCTTTATTTTAATAAAATACTTAAATTACCAAAAGTATACTGATAAAATTATTATAATTAAAATTAAAGGAATTAAATGAACTAATATTAAAATATATTCTCGAACTGTACATTCAGAACAACTATATATATAATGAAATTTCCCATGTTGTGTGAATCTAAATAAATAAAAACTGAAACAAGCACCAAAAAAAGAAATTAATAGAATGTAATAAATAGAATTTTCTCAATAAAAAATTATTCTATTTATAATAAAAATTTCTCTAATAAAATTAATGCTAGGTGGACAACTTATATTAAATGAACAAAATATAAATCAAATTATACATATTCTAGGTATGTACAATATAAATCCTTTATTTAATAAAAATCTACGTCTCAACATTCGTTCATAAGAAACGTTTGCTAAACAAAAAAGGCCTGATGAACAAAGGCCATGTCCCAACATTATTAAATAAGATCCGTACAACCCAAATTTTGTCATAGTTAATAACCCCATTAGAGTTATTCCTATATGAGCTACTGAAGAATAAGCAATTAAGCATTTTACATCCCCTTGAATTAAACAAATTAAACTTACGGAAATTGAACCTACAATAGACAATGAAAATCATAAGCAACTGTACTTATAAAATACATTTTCATAAATAAATATGAATCGAATTAATCCATAACCTCCAATTTTTAATATTAAACCTGCTAAAATTATTGAACCAGAAATCGGTGCTTCAACATGAGCTTTTGGTAATCAAAAATGTAATATAAATATAGGTAACTTAACTAAGAAGGCAAAAACTATACAAAAATGTATAATAAAAGAATAAGAAAATCCATAGTTTATATCAAAAAATATTCTTCTATAATTTAAATATAAAAATAAAATAACTATTAAAAGAGGTAGTGAAGCAAATAAAGTATAAAAAAATAAATATAAACCAGAAATTAATCGTTCAGGTTGATAACCTCAACCAAAAATTAAAATTATTAAGGGAATTAAACTAAATTCAAAAAAAATGTACATTATAAATATATTTATAAAACTAAAAACAAGAATTAGACATAAACAAAGAATTAAATTTATTAAAATAAAGAAATTATTATTATAAAGAAGATAAATTTTTGATCTAGCAAAAATTATTAATGAAGAAATTAAAAGACTTAAAATAATTAAACCATATGAAATATTATCTAATCCAAAATAATAAGAAATATTAGAAAAATATAAATTACAATTACATAAACAAAATAAACTAATCAATATAATAATTATAAATTGAATTAAATATCAAATGTTATTTAAAAATAATAATGGGGTTATAAAAAATATATAAATAATAAATTTTATCATAAAAAAAGAGAATTTATATAATCGTTTCCATGGAACCGAATTATTCTAACTAAAACTCTTAATCCCAGCACACCTTCACAAACATAAAAAGTTATTATATAAATATATAAATAAAAATTGGAAGAAAAAAATATTAAACAATAAATTATAATTAAAAACAAAAGTGATAATACTATAAATTCTAATCTTAATAAACATAAAAGTAAATGTTTTCGAATAAAAATTAAGGACACACAAGAGAAAATAAATAAATAAGAAAAGAAAAACAAATTCATTAGTTTTAATAATTTAATAAAAATATTAGTTTTGTAAACTAAATTTAGGTAATAAGCCTTTTAAACATCAGTATAATGTAATTAAATTACATATCTTAGATATCCAAAATCCATATTATTATAAACTATATACTGAAATTAAAATAACATTAATTAAATTAATAACATTAATAGTAACAGTAATTCCATTTTTAATAAACCCATTGAGAATGGGGGTAATTTTATTATTACAAACATTAATAATAACAATATTAATAAATAAAATAATATTTTCATCATGATTTTCTATAATTACATTTCTAATAATAGTAGGTGGGTTACTTATTTTATTTACTTATATAAGTAGAATTGCATCTAATGAAAAATTTAAATTAAAATTAAATTTAACTATTGTATTTATAATTATAATTGTGATTTCAGAAGAAATAATAAATGAAAATCAAATTAATGAATTGCAAAATTTAACAAATTTAACAGTAGAATATTATTCAATAATTAAATTATATAATAAAAAATCTATAATATTAACAATTATTTTAGTTATATATTTATTATTAACTATAATTGTTGTTACAAAAATTGTAAAACATCATGAAGGACCTTTACGATCGAAAAATTATGAAAAAATCAATCCTTAAATCAAATCAACTTCTAAAAATTATTAATAATTCATTAATTGACTTACCAGCACCAACAAATTTATCAGCATGATGAAATTTTGGATCACTATTAGGAATATGTTTATTAATTCAATTAATTTCTGGTATTTTATTATCTATACACTATACATCAAATGTTGAAATAGCATTTAATAGTGTTAATCATATTACACGAAATGTAAATTATGGGTGATTAATACGAACATTACATTCAAATGGGGCATCATTATTTTTTATTTGTATATATTTACATACAGGGCGTGGTATATATTATGGTTCCTACAAGTATAAATTAACATGAGTTGTTGGTATGATAATTATATTATTAACAATAGCCACAGCCTTTTTAGGTTATGTTTTGCCTTGAGGGCAAATATCATTTTGGGGGGCAACAGTAATTACTAATTTAATATCAGCAATTCCATATATTGGATTAATATTAGTAAATTGAATTTGAGGTGGTTTTGCAGTGGATAATGCAACTTTATCACGATTTTTTAGATTACACTTTCTATTACCATTCATTGTATCTATAATAGTTATTATCCATTTATTTTTTTTACATTTAACTGGATCGAGAAACCCAATTGGTATAAATTCAAATATTGATAAAATTCCATTTCACCCTTATTTTACTATTAAAGATTTATTGGGATTTATAATTGTATTAACTTCATTATTAATATTAAATATATTAGAACCTTATATATTATCAGACCCAGATAATTTTACACCAGCAAATCCAATAGTAACCCCAATTCACATTCAACCTGAATGATACTTTCTATTTGCATATGCAATTTTACGATCTATTCCTAATAAATTAGGGGGGGTAATAGCATTATTTTTATCAATTGTAATTTTATTAATTATACCATTTTCTATAAAAATAAAATTTAGGGGGATTATATTTTACCCAATAAGTCAAGTAAATTTCTGAATTTTTGTATGTGTAGTAATTTTATTAACATGAATTGGGGCTCGACCTGTTGAAAGACCTTATACATCTACAGGAATAATTTTAACTATATTTTATTTTATATATTTTATTACAGACCCTGTAATTACTAAAATATGGGATAAATTGTTAAACTAGTTATTTAGCTTATACTTTTTAAAGCAAATATTTTGAAAATATTAGAAAGAGAAATTTAATAACTTTACAAAAAAAAATGATAAAAAATTAAAGACTTAATAAATAAAAAAAAAATAATATAATTTAAGCTTATAGGTAAATAGCATTTTCAAGCTAAATATATTAATTTATCATACCGATAACGTGGGAGTGAACAACGAACTCAAATAAAAACGAAGCAAAAAAAAATTAATTTTAAATAAAAAACAAAAAAGATATAATCACCACCAAAAAAAATTATATTAGTAATTAAGCATATAAAAATAATTCTAGAATATTCAGAAATAAAAAGAAGAGCAAAACCACCAGAACCATATTCAACATTAAATCCAGAAACTAATTCTCTTTCACCCTCAGAAAAATCAAAGGGGGAACGGTTTGTTTCAGCTAAACAACAAGAAAATCAACAAAAAAATATAGGAATAGAAAAAAAAATAAATCAACAATTAAACTGAATTTTAAAAAAATCAATTAAACTATATCTATCTACTAAAAGAAAATAACTTAATAAAATTAATGATAAAGAAACTTCATAAGAAATTGCTTGAGAAACACTACGAATACAACCTAATATTGAATACATTCTATTTGAAGATCAACCACAAACAATTAACCCATAGACACCAACACTAGAAATACATAAAAAAAATAATATTGAGTAATTAAATTCAATTAAATTAATATAGTAAGGAAATAAACATCAAATAAATAAGGATTGAATTAATCTATAAATAGGACAAATATAATAAATAAATATATTAGAATTTATAGGCCAACAATGCTCCTTTAAAAACAATTTAAAACCATCTCTAAAAGGTTGTAGTAAACCTAAAAAACCAACCTTATTAGGGCCTTTTCGAATTTGTATATAACTAAGAAATTTACGTTCCAATAAAGTAAAAAACCCAACAGAAATTATAATTATAAGTAATAAAATTACTGAACTTAAATAAATAATAATTGATTGTATAATTATACATTATTAAATTCTAAATTTAATGCACTAATCTGCCAAATCAATAATAAGAGTCAATAATCACAAAAAAAAAATTGATCCTTTAGGTCCTTTCGTACTATAAAGAAAATTTATTTTAAGATAGAAACCAACCTGGCTCACACCGGTTTGAACTCAAATCATGTAAGAATTTAAAAGTCGAACAGACTTAGTAATGAAAAACCTGCCCCTCATACTTATCTTAATTCAACATCGAGGTCGCAAACTTTAATATAAATATGAACTCCCCATTAAAATTACGCTGTTATCCCTAAGGTAACTAAAACTTTAAATCCAAACAAAGGATCAACAAAATCATAAATTAATGAAAAAATAAAATAAAGTTAAAATTTATTTGTCACCCCAACAAAAAAATAACTAAAATATTAATAAAAATTTTTCTAAAAATTTAATATATCAAATATAATAAAGTTCTGTAGGGTCTTTTCGTCCCTAAAAATTAATTAAGCTTTTTTACTTAATAATAAAATTTTAATATTAAAATAAAAAAAATAAATCCCTCATTTATCCATTCATACAAGTCAACAATTAAATGACTAATGATTATGCTACCTTTGCACAGTCAAAATACTGCAGCCATTTAATTATTAATCATAGGGCAGAATTTACCTTTAATTTAATCTAAAAGAAATGTTTTTGATAAACAGTTGAAGATTAAATTTGTCGAATTAATTATATAATAATTACAAATTATACTAATTTAATCATTAACTAATATAATTAAAAATTAATTAAAATAATTTAGTAAAAATATAAATATAAAAAAATTATAAATATTAATTATAATCTATTAAGAACTTAATAAAAGATTTTAAATTAAAAAATAATTAAATAATATAAATTTTAAATAATAAAAAAGATTATCCCAAATTATATAAAATTAACAAAATATATAAAAAATATTAACATTAATTTTCAATTAAATTGAAATCCTAAATAACCAGATATAATAAAGGAACGAATAGAATATCACTACTATAATAAATTAATTAATATTAATAAAACAATAAATAAAAAAAAATTATAGATATCCTTTTTTCGGGAAAATAAAATAAATAATAAATTTAATTAACCCTGATACAAAAGGTACTAATAAATTTTATTAAACTTTTATAAAAATTACTTAGCTGTAAATTTTAAATTTTTATTTCTAATAAATACTATAAAAAATTAATTAAAATATTAATTATTAATAAAATAAAAAATCAGATAAAATAATTTATTTTCATATTAATGTAAATAACAAGCTTTAATATAAGCTACAATCTGAACATTCTAGATTCACCTTCCGGTAAAACTACTTTGTTACGACTTATCTCATTTTATTGAGAGTGACGGGCGATATGTACATAATTTAGTGCTAAATTCAAAATAATAAATATATTAAAATTACTAATAAATCCTATTTCCAAAAAATTATAAATTATTCCTCCAATATAAATATAAATAATGTAACCCATATTTACCTAAATAAAACTGCACCTTGACCTAATATAAAATATTAATATAAAAGAAAATTTCTTTATAAAACACTCCAATATATAGCGATATACAAATATAAAAGTAGGTAAAAATTATTGTGGTGTATCAATTAAAATACAGGTTCCTCTAAAAAGATAAATTACCGCCAAATTCTTTGAGTTTTATAGAACTTAACTATTAATATTCAGGGGAAAATTTAAATAAAAAATAATAGGGTATCTAATCCTAGTTTAAAAATTAGACTTAATATTAATAAAAGAGATTTTAACTATAAATATAAATTCCACCTAAATAAATATAAATTTTAATCAACTAAAAAATAAATATAATTAACCAAAAAATATTAACTTAAAAAACCTGTATAACCGCGAATGCTGGCACAAAATTTAATCCCATTTAATTAAATTTCAAAATAAGAATAAAAATATTAATAAAATGAATTACTGCAAAAAAAAATAATTAATATATAAGCATATAATTAATTTAAAATAATTAACAATTCAAGCCAGAATCAAACTTATTCATTTATTGTAAATAATCAATATGGCAACCTATAATATATTTAATAAATTAAATATTTAAAGCAACTAATAATAATGTTATTAATTGGGGTAATAACATTATTATTATATGTTACAATTATTCATAATGGCAAATAATAAAATTTCCCTCCCGTTGAGTAATTAAATTGCCTTAAATATCATTATAATTAAAATTAATTAATCAAATATTTAAAGCAACTAATAATAATGTTATTAATTGGGGTAATAACATTATTATTATATGTTACAATTATTCATAATGGCAAATAATAAAATTTTATTATTAGTTAATATTAATTATATTAAATGATATAATATCAATTTTAACTTTTGTTTATAAAGAAAGGGGGTTAAATGATAATAAAATTTATTAATATCATAACATATTAGATACTAATATTATATTATTATAATTAATATATTGTATGAATGGGGTTAAATGATAATAAAATTTATTAATATCATAACATATTAGATACTAATATTATATTATTATAATTAATATATTGTATGAATTTTAATATTAATATTATTATATATTATATTATTATTATATATTAATATTATTATATATTATATTAATATTATTATATATTATATTATTAATTTTAAGTATTTTATATTTTACTTATACTTATAAACCCCTTTCTTTTTTTTTTTGTCTACAAAAAAGAAAGGGGTTAAATGATAATAAAATTTATTAATATCATAACATATTAGATACTAATATTATATTATTATAATTAATATATTGTATGAATTTTAATATTAATATTATTATATATTATATTATTATTATATATTAATATTATTATATATTATATTAATATTATTATATATTATATTATTAATTTTAAGTATTTTATATTTTACTTATACTTATAAACCCCTTTCTTTTTTTTTTTGTCTACAAAAAAGAAAGGGGTTAAATGATAATAAAATTTATTAATATCATAACATATTAGATACTAATATTATATTATTATAATTAATATAATATATTAATATTAATTAAAAATAATTTAATATTAATGCCATCGTTAATAAATAAAATAATAAATAATAATAATAAAA